GCTAGCGTAGCTTAATTAAAGCATAACACTGAAGATGTTAAGATGAGCCCTAGAAAGCTCCGCAAGCACAAAGGCTTGGTCCTGACTTTACTATCAACTCTAGCTAAACTTACACATGCAAGTATCCGCACCCCCGTGAGAATGCCCTACAGTTCCCCGCCCGGGAACAAGGAGCTGGTATCAGGCACATTCCTACTTAGCCCATGACACCTTGCTTAGCCACACCCTCAAGGGAACTCAGCAGTGATAAACATTAAGCCATAAGTGAAAACTTGACTTAGTCAAAGCTAAAAGGGCCGGTAAAACTCGTGCCAGCCACCGCGGTTATACGAGAGGCCCAAGCTGATAGATATCGGCGTAAAGCGTGGTTAAGATTTTAATATAAACTAAAGCCGAACACCTTCAAAGCTGTTATACGCACCCGAAGATAAGAAGTTCAACCACGAAAGTGGCTTTATAACCCCTGAACCCACGAAAGCTACGACACAAACTGGGATTAGATACCCCACTATGCCTAGCCGTAAACATTGGTAGCACACTACCCCTACTACCCGCCTGGGAACTACGAGCATCAGCTTGAAACCCAAAGGACTGGCGGTGCTTTAGATCCACCTAGAGGAGCCTGTTCTAGAACCGAAACCCCCGTTCAACCTCACCTTTCCTTGTCTTTCCCGCCTATATACCGCCGTCGTCAGCTTACCCTGTGAAGGATTTATAGTAAGCAAAATTGGTACAACCTAAAACGTCAGGTCGAGGTGTAGCGTATGGGAAGGGAAGAAATGGGCTACATTTCCTAAAACAGGAAATTACGGACGATGTACTGAAACGTATATCTGAAGGAGGATTTAGCAGTAAGCAGGAAATAGAGCGTCCAGCTGAAATTGGCCCTGAAGCGCGCACACACCGCCCGTCACTCTCCCCAAGCCTATCAACTAATATAACTAAAACCTTATAATCGCGAAGGGGAGGCAAGTCGTAACATGGTAAGTGTACCGGAAGGTGCACTTGGAAAAATCAGAGCGTAGCTAAGATAGAAAAGCATCTCCCTTACACTGAGAAGTCACCCGTGCAAGTCGGGTCGCCCTGATGCCCAACAGCTAGCCCCTCAACTAGAAACAATAAATCCATATAAATACCCCTTAATACACTAATATTAATTTAAACAAACCATTTTTCCCCCTTAGTATGTGCGACAGAAAAGGGCCTGTGGAGCGATAGAGAAAGTACCGCAAGGGAACGCTGAAAGAGCAATGAAATAACCCAGTGAAGCAGAGAAAAGCAGAGATTTTTCCTCGTACCTTTTGCATCATGATTTAGCCAGTGTAACCCAAGCAAAGCGTACTTTAGTTTGATAACCCGAAACTAAGTGAGCTACTCCAAGACAGCCTATTAATAGGGCAAACCCGTCTCTGTGGCAAAAGAGTGGGAAGAGCTTTGAGTAGAGGTGACAGACCTACCGAACTTAGTTATAGCTGGTTGTCTGGAAATTGGATAGAAGTTCAGCCTCCCGGATTCTTTATTCACCTCAGTCTTACCCCTCCTGATACCCTTAAGAAGCCGAGAGAGTTAGTCAAAGGGGGTACAGCCCCTTTGAATCAAGACACAACTTTCCCAGGAGGGTAAAGATCATAATTAACAAGGTATAATATTTTGGTGGGCCTAAAAGCAGCCATCCCTATAGAAAGCGTTAAAGCTCAAATATATTTATTACTTCCCCCTATACTGATCATTAAATCTTATCCCCCTAATTTTACCAGGCCGTCCCATGCACCCATGGGAGCGACCCTGCTAATATGAGTAATAAGAGAGCTCCGCCTCTCTCCTTGCACATGTGTAAATCGGAACGGACACCCCACCGAACCTTAACGGCCCCAAACAAAGAGGGTACTGAACAACAGACCAAACAACCAGAAAAACATTCTAAAACAACCGTTAACCCCACACAGGTGTGCCTCTTAGGAAAGACTAAAAGAAAGAGAAGGAACTCGGCAAACACATGAAGCCTCGCCTGTTTACCAAAAACATCGCCTCTTGTAAAACTTAAAAATAAGAGGTCCCGCCTGCCCTGTGACTATTAGTTTAACGGCCGCGGTATTTTGACCGTGCGAAGGTAGCGCAATCACTTGTCTTTTAAATGGAGACCTGTATGAATGGCATAACGAGGGCTTAACTGTCTCCTTTTTCAAGTCAATGAAATTGATCTTCCCGTGCAGAAGCGGGAATAATAACATAAGACGAGAAGACCCTATGAAGCTTTAGACACCAAGATAGATCATGTTAAACACCCCTTGATAAAGGGTTAAACCAAATGAACCCTATCCTATTGTCTTTGGTTGGGGCGACCGCGGGGAAACAAATAACCCCCACGTGGAATGGGAGCACCCCCTCCTACAACTAAGAGCTGCAGCTCTAGTTAGCAGAATTTCTGACCAATAAGATCCGGCAATGCCGATCAACGAACCGAGTTACTCTAGGGATAACAGCGCAATCCCCTTTTAGAGCCCATATCGACAAGGGGGTTTACGACCTCGATGTTGGATCAGGACATCCTAATGGTGCAGCCGCTATTAAGGGTTCGTTTGTTCAACGATTAAAGTCCTACGTGATCTGAGTTCAGACCGGAGTAATCCAGGTCAGTTTCTATCTATGACATGATCTTCTCTAGTACGAAAGGACCGAGAAGGAAAGGCCTATACCTCAAGTACGCCTTACCCCCACCTAATGAAAACAACTAAAATAGGCAAGAGGGCATGCCCCCCCTGCCGGAGAAAACGGCATGTTAAGGTGGCAGAGCTCGGTAATTGCAAAAGGCCTAAGCCCTTTCCACAGAGGTTCAAATCCTCTCCTCAACTATGATTTCAACATTCATTACCCATATTATTAACCCCTTAACCTTTATCGTACCAGTCCTACTAGCTGTCGCATTCCTTACTTTACTTGAACGAAAAGTACTTGGCTACATACAACTACGAAAAGGTCCTAATATTGTGGGGCCTTACGGCCTATTACAACCAATTGCCGATGGTGTTAAACTCTTTATCAAAGAGCCTATTCGCCCCTCCACCGCTTCCCCTGTTCTCTTCCTCTTAGCCCCTATACTTGCCCTAACCCTCGCACTTACCCTTTGAGCCCCTATACCTATACCGTACCCTGTAATTGATCTTAACCTGGGTATCTTATTCCTTTTAGCCTTATCAAGCCTGGCTGTCTATTCTATTCTAGGCTCAGGGTGAGCATCCAATTCTAAATATGCACTAATTGGCGCCTTACGGGCTGTAGCTCAAACAATTTCGTATGAAGTTAGCCTAGGACTAATTCTTCTAAACATTATTATTTTTACAGGGGGTTTTACACTGCAAACCTTCAACGTAGCACAAGAAAGCGTTTGACTAGTTCTACCAGCCTGACCCCTCGCCGCAATATGATATATTTCAACCCTCGCTGAAACCAACCGTGCACCCTTTGATCTCACGGAGGGAGAATCAGAGCTAGTTTCCGGGTTTAATGTTGAGTATGCTGGAGGCCCCTTCGCCCTCTTTTTTCTAGCAGAATACGCAAATATTCTACTAATAAACACACTTTCCGCCACCCTATTTTTAGGAGCCTCTCACATTCCCACAATTCCAGAACTTACTGCTATTAATTTAATGACCAAAGCAGCCCTTCTCTCAGTTGTTTTCCTCTGAGTTCGAGCTTCATACCCTCGTTTCCGGTATGATCAACTAATGCACTTAATCTGAAAAAATTTCCTCCCACTAACTCTGGCATTAGTGATCTGACACCTAGCGCTTCCTATCGCATTTGCTGGGTTACCCCCTCAGCTGTAAATCGCGGAGTTGTGCCTGAAGTATAGGACCACTTTGATAGAGTGAACCATGGGGGTTAGAGTCCCCCCAACTCCTTAGAAAGAAGGGATTTGAACCCTACCTGAAGAGATCAAAACTCTTAGTGCTTCCACTACACCACTTCCTAGTAAAGTCAGCTAATTAAGCTTTTGGGCCCATACCCCAAACATGTTGGTTAAAATCCTTCCTTTACTAATGAACCCGTACATCTTAGCCACCCTGCTTTTTGGTTTAGGCCTAGGAACCACTATTACATTTGCAAGTTCACACTGACTGCTCGCCTGAATGGGCCTTGAAATGAATACCCTCGCTATCATCCCCCTAATAGCCCAACACCACCACCCACGAGCAGTTGAAGCTACTACTAAATATTTTCTTACCCAGGCAACCGCCGCAGCAATACTTCTATTTGCCAGTACTACTAATGCTTGACTCACAGGACAATGAGACATTCAACAAATATCTCACCCCCTACCTATTACCCTAATTACACTTGCCCTAGCACTAAAAATTGGACTCGCCCCAGTACACTCGTGACTCCCCGAAGTCCTTCAAGGACTAGACCTTGTTACCGGGCTCATCCTCTCCACTTGACAAAAACTTGCCCCTTTCGCCCTCCTACTTCAAATTCACCCTGCTAACTCTACTATTCTGATTACCCTGGGGCTAATATCTACCCTAGTCGGAGGATGAGGGGGACTAAACCAAACCCAGCTCCGTAAAATCCTTGCTTACTCCTCAATTGCCCACCTAGGCTGAATAATCCTTGTCCTCCAATTTTCACCCTCACTCACTCTTCTCACCCTACTAACGTATTTTGTTATAACATTTTCAACATTTCTTGTATTTAAACTAAATAAATCAACCAGCATTAATATACTTGCCACCTCATGAGCAAAAGCACCTGCTCTTACAGCCCTTACCCCCCTTATTCTTCTATCCCTAGGAGGTCTTCCCCCACTAACTGGTTTCATGCCAAAATGACTTATCCTTCATGAGTTAGCTAAACAAGACCTTGCTCCTACAGCAACCCTAGCCGCAATATCCGCTCTCCTTAGCCTATATTTCTACCTGCGCCTCTCCTACGCAATAGCTTTAACCATATCCCCTAATAACTTAACAGGCATTACCCCCTGACGGTTACCATCCTCCCAAATTACCCTTCCGCTAGCCGTCTCCACTACAGCCACCCTCTTACTTCTCCCATTGGCCCCTGCAACAATTGCACTACTCACCCTCTAAGAGACTTAGGTTAACACAAGACCGAGAGCCTTCAAAGCCCTAAGCGAGAGTGAAAATCTCTCAGTCCCTGATAAGACTTGCGGGATATTACCCCACATCTCCTGCATGCAAAACAGACACTTTAATTAAGCTAAAGCCTTTCTAGATAGGTAGGCCTCGATCCTACAAATTCTTAGTTAACAGCTAAGCGCCCAAACCAGCGAGCATCTATCTATCTTTCCCCCGCCTGTACGGCGGCTTAGAGGCGGGGGAAAGCCCCGGCAGGCGTTAGCCTGCTACTTAAGATTTGCAATCTAATGTGTAGAACACCTCGGGGCTTGGTAAGAAGAGGATTTAAACCTCTGTAAATGGGGCTACAATCCACCGCTTGGACACTCAGCCATCCTACCTGTGGCCACCACACGTTGATTCTTCTCGACTAATCACAAAGACATCGGCACCCTTTATCTAGTATTTGGTGCTTGAGCCGGAATAGTAGGCACTGCCCTAAGTCTGCTCATTCGGGCAGAACTAAGCCAGCCCGGCGCCCTCCTTGGGGACGACCAAATTTATAACGTGATTGTTACAGCACATGCCTTTGTAATAATTTTCTTTATAGTAATGCCAATCATAATCGGGGGCTTTGGAAACTGGCTTATTCCACTTATGATCGGCGCCCCCGACATGGCATTTCCTCGAATAAATAACATAAGCTTCTGACTTTTACCACCTTCGTTTCTACTCCTCCTTGCTTCCTCAGGAGTAGAAGCAGGAGCTGGTACCGGATGAACCGTTTACCCTCCCCTAGCAGGAAACTTAGCACATGCCGGCGCATCTGTTGACCTAACCATCTTTTCCCTTCACTTGGCAGGGATCTCCTCAATCTTGGGCGCAATTAATTTTATTACAACCATTATTAACATAAAACCTCCTGCTATCTCCCAGTACCAAACCCCACTATTTGTGTGAGCCGTCCTGATCACAGCCGTCCTACTCCTCCTCTCCCTTCCTGTGCTCGCCGCTGGCATTACAATGCTTCTCACAGATCGAAACTTAAACACCACCTTCTTTGACCCTGCGGGAGGGGGTGATCCTATCCTTTACCAACATTTATTCTGATTCTTCGGACACCCGGAAGTTTATATTCTTATTCTTCCAGGCTTTGGTATAATTTCACACATCGTCGCCTATTATGCAGGCAAAAAAGAGCCTTTTGGCTATATAGGCATGGTATGGGCCATAATGGCCATTGGCCTGTTAGGCTTTATTGTTTGAGCCCACCACATGTTTACAGTAGGTATAGATGTAGATACCCGAGCCTACTTTACATCCGCTACTATGATCATTGCGATTCCCACTGGCGTAAAAGTCTTTAGTTGACTCGCGACCCTTCACGGAGGCTCTATTAAATGAGAGACCCCTCTTCTATGGGCCCTTGGCTTTATTTTCCTTTTTACAGTTGGGGGACTAACTGGCATTGTATTAGCCAACTCCTCTCTGGACATCGTCCTTCATGACACCTACTACGTCGTAGCCCACTTCCACTATGTCTTATCTATGGGCGCTGTATTTGCCATTGTTGCTGCTTTTGTACACTGATTCCCCCTTTTCTCAGGCTACACCCTTCACAGCACTTGAACAAAAATCCATTTTGGCATTATGTTTGTAGGGGTAAACTTAACATTCTTCCCTCAACATTTCCTAGGTTTAGCCGGAATACCCCGTCGTTATTCAGACTACCCAGACGCCTATACCCTGTGGAATACAGTTTCATCAATTGGCTCCCTTATCTCATTAGTTGCAGTCATTATGTTCTTATTTATCATTTGAGAGGCCTTTGCCGCCAAACGTGAAGTATTAGCAGTAGAACTAACTGCAACTAACGTGGAGTGACTTCACGGCTGCCCTCCCCCTTACCACACATTTGAGGAGCCTGCATTTGTCCAAGTTCGATCAAACTAACGAGAAAGGGAGGAGTTGAACCCCCATGTATTGGTTTCAAGCCAACCACATAACCGCTCTGTCACTTTCTTCATAAGACACTAGTAAAATAGTTATTACACTGCCTTGTCGAGGCAGAATAGTGGGTTAAACCCCCGCGTGTCTTGTCACTAATGGCACATCCCTCACAGCTAGGATTTCAAGATGCAGCTTCACCTGTTATAGAAGAACTTCTTCATTTTCACGACCACGCCTTAATAATTGTGTTCCTAATTAGCACTCTGGTGCTTTACATTATTGTGGCTATAGTTACCACTAAGCTCACTAATAAATATATCCTAGACTCCCAGGAAATTGAAATTATCTGAACTGTTCTCCCGGCAGTAATCCTTATTTTAATTGCTCTCCCCTCACTTCGCATTCTTTACCTCATGGATGAAATTAACGACCCCCATCTAACTATTAAAGCCATAGGACATCAATGATATTGAAGCTATGAGTACACGGACTATGAAGACCTCGGATTTGATTCGTACATAATTCCTACACAAGACCTCACCCCTGGCCAATTTCGTCTCTTAGAAGCAGACCACCGAATAGTAATCCCGGTTGAATCTCCTATTCGCGTTCTAGTTTCTGCTGAAGATGTCCTCCACTCTTGAGCAGTCCCCGCCCTCGGTGTTAAAATAGACGCAGTCCCGGGACGACTGAACCAAACAGCCTTTATTGCATCCCGACCAGGAGTCTTCTACGGACAATGCTCTGAAATTTGCGGAGCTAACCATAGCTTTATACCAATTGTAGTTGAAGCAGTTCCTCTAGAACACTTTGAAAACTGATCCTCCCTAATACTTGAAGACGCCTCGCTAAGAAGCTAAATAGGGCCTAGCGTTAGCCTTTTAAGCTAAAGATTGGTGACTCCCAACCACCCCTAGCGATATGCCCCAACTCAACCCCGCCCCTTGATTTGCCATTCTAGTCTTCACTTGACTAGTCTTCTTAACTATTATTCCTACCAAAATTCTAGCTCATACCTACCCTAATGAGCCCACATCTCAAAGCACAGAGAAACCTAAGACAGAACCCTGAACCTGACCATGACACTAAGCTTCTTTGATCAATTTATGAGCCCCACATACCTCGGAATTCCCCTTATAGCCCTCGCTCTAACACTCCCCTGAATTCTTTATCCCACACCATCTGCCCGATGACTTAACAACCGACTCCTTGCCCTCCAAGGTTGATTTATTAACCGTTTCACTCAACAGCTTCTTCTTCCCTTAAGCCTGGGCGGCCATAAATGAGCCGCTCTGCTGACTTCCTTAATAATTTTCCTGATCTCCCTCAACATGCTTGGGCTCCTCCCTTACACTTTTACCCCTACCACTCAGCTGTCCCTAAACTTAGGACTTGCCGTACCACTCTGACTGGCAACAGTACTTATTGGTATACGAAACCAACCAACCCATGCCCTCGGCCATCTCCTCCCAGAAGGAACCCCTGGGCCTCTAATTCCTGTTCTTATTATTATCGAAACAATTAGTCTATTTATTCGACCCCTTGCCTTAGGAGTTCGACTTACAGCCAACCTCACAGCAGGCCATCTTTTAATTCAACTCATTGCCACCGCTGCCTTTGTCCTCCTGCCCTTAATGCCAACAGTAGCAATCTTAACCTCCACAGTTCTTGTTCTTCTTACCCTACTAGAAGTAGCTGTTGCTATGATTCAAGCCTACGTGTTTGTCCTTCTGTTATCCCTTTACCTACAAGAAAACGTCTAATGGCCCACCAAGCACACGCATACCACATAGTCGACCCCAGCCCTTGACCTCTTACAGGTGCAGTAGCTGCCCTACTGATAACATCCGGTCTTGCAATCTGATTCCACTTCCACTCAACAATCCTTATAGGTCTTGGAACAGCCCTTCTGCTTTTAACAATGTACCAGTGATGACGAGATATTATTCGAGAAGGCACATTTCAAGGTCACCATACACCCCCTGTGCAAAAAGGACTTCGATACGGTATAATCCTCTTCATTACCTCAGAAGTGTTCTTTTTTCTTGGATTCTTCTGAGCATTCTACCACTCAAGCCTAGCACCTACACCTGAATTAGGAGGCTGCTGACCCCCTACAGGTATTACCCCTTTAGACCCATTCGAAGTACCACTCCTAAACACAGCCGTCTTGCTCGCCTCCGGAGTCACAGTAACCTGAGCTCACCATAGCATTATAGAAGGAGAACGAAAACAAGCCATCCAATCACTTACACTAACAATTCTTTTAGGCTTCTATTTTACCTTCCTACAAGCTATAGAATATTACGAAGCTCCCTTCACCATTGCAGACGGTGTCTATGGTTCTACCTTTTTCGTAGCCACAGGTTTCCACGGCCTCCATGTTATTATTGGCTCTACATTTTTAGCTATCTGCCTACTCCGCCAAATTCAATACCACTTTACATCTGAACATCACTTCGGATTCGAAGCAGCCGCCTGATATTGACACTTCGTAGACGTTGTTTGACTTTTCCTCTATATCTCCATCTACTGATGAGGTTCCTAATCTTTCTAGTATCAAGCAAGTATAAGTGACTTCCAATCACCCGGTCTTGGTTAAAGTCCAAGGAAAGATAATGAATCTCGTTACAACTGTAATTACTATTACCACCGTACTAGCCATCATCCTGGCCCTCGTTTCTTTCTGACTTCCTCAGATAACACCAGACCACGAAAAACTCTCCCCCTATGAATGCGGCTTCGATCCTCTGGGGTCCGCTCGCCTACCTTTCTCCCTTCGATTTTTTCTTGTTGCCATTCTATTCCTCCTCTTTGATCTGGAGATTGCCCTTCTTTTACCCTTACCTTGAGGGGACCAACTTGCATCCCCCCTACTAACGTTCCTATGAGCCTCAGCCGTATTGGCCCTTTTAACCCTTGGCTTAATTTATGAGTGACTCCAAGGCGGCTTAGAGTGAGCCGAATAGGTAATTAGTCTAAGAAAAACATTTGATTTCGGCTCAAAAACTTATGGTTAAAGTCCATAATTGCCTAATGACCCCCGTTCACTTTGCTTTCTCATCAGCCTTCATTCTAGGGCTAACAGGCCTGGCATTCCATCGCACCCACCTTCTCTCCGCCCTTTTATGTTTAGAGGGAATGATACTCTCTCTATTTATTGCCCTCTCCCTTTGAACGTTACAACTAGACTCTACAAACTTCTCGGCAGCCCCAATGCTTCTTTTAGCATTTTCAGCCTGTGAAGCAAGCGCAGGACTTGCTCTTCTAGTAGCAACCGCCCGAACCCATGGGACTGACCGACTACAAAGCCTCAACCTCCTACAATGCTAAAAATTCTTATCCCTACACTTATGCTAATTCCCACCGCCTGAGGAGCTCCAGCCAAATGACTTTGGCCAACAACACTTGCCCATAGCCTTATTATTGCCCTTATCAGTCTAACTTGACTGAAGAACATATTTGAGGCTGGCTGATCAAGCCTAGGACTTTACATAGCTACAGATCCCCTTTCAACCCCCCTCCTAGTCCTTACCTGCTGATTATTACCACTTATAATTCTGGCAAGCCAAAACCACACAGCATTAGAACCCCTAAATCGCCAACGAATATATATTACCCTCCTAACATCCCTTCAATTTTTTCTTATTCTGGCTTTTAGTGCTACTGAGATTATTATATTTTATGTTATATTTGAAGCCACCCTCATTCCAACCCTAATTATTATTACCCGTTGAGGGAACCAAACAGAACGACTCAATGCAGGCGTCTACTTCCTATTCTACACCTTAGCAGGATCCCTCCCCCTACTTGTTGCTCTCCTCCTTCTGCAAAACAGCACTGGTACCCTCTCTTTACTCACACTACAATTCTCAGACCCCCTTCTACTCACCTCCTACGCAGACAAATTATGGTGAGCAGGCTGCCTTCTAGCATTTTTAGTAAAAATACCCCTCTACGGAGTCCACCTCTGACTTCCTAAGGCCCACGTTGAAGCCCCTGTCGCAGGGTCAATAATTCTAGCAGCTGTCCTACTAAAACTAGGGGGCTATGGAATAATGCGAATAGTTGTTATACTTGAACCCCTTACCAAAGACCTAAGCTACCCCTTTATTATCTTCGCACTTTGAGGCGTAATTATAACAGGCTCAATCTGCTTACGTCAAACAGACCTAAAATCTCTCATCGCCTACTCTTCAGTAAGCCACATGGGCCTTGTCGTAGGAGGTATTCTCATTCAAACACCCTGAGGCTTCTCAGGGGCACTTATCCTCATGATCGCCCACGGCCTAACCTCTTCTGCTCTCTTCTGTTTAGCAAACACAAACTACGAACGTACTCACAGCCGTACAATACTCCTGGCCCGTGGCCTACAAATAGTACTACCGCTAATGACAGCATGATGATTCATCACCAGTCTAGCCAACCTGGCTCTTCCCCCTCTACCTAATCTCATGGGGGAGCTAATAATTATTACCTCCCTATTCAATTGGTCCTGATGAACCTTAGCACTAACCGGAGCCGGTACACTAATCACCGCAAGCTATTCCCTCTATATGTTCCTTATAACCCAACGGGGACCTACCCCAGCACACCTAATAGCCCTAGACCCCTCCCACTCTCGAGAACACTTATTAATGGCACTCCACCTCCTTCCATTACTCCTCCTGGTACTTAAACCTGAACTAATCTGAGGGTGGACATACTGTAGATATAGTTTAACGAAAACATTAGATTGTGATTCTAAAAACAGGAGTTAAAGCCCCCTTATCCACCGAGAGAGGCTCGCCAGCAACGAAGACTGCTAATCTCCGCGACCTTGGTTGAACCCCAGGGCTCACTCGACCACGCTTCTAAAGGATAACAGCTCATCCGTTGGTCTTAGGAACCAAAAACTCTTGGTGCAAATCCAAGTAGTAGCTATGCACCCCACTTCCCTTATAATAACCTCGAGCTTAATTATTATCTTTACACTACTAGCATACCCTGTACTTACTACTCTGAGCCCAAACCCCCAAGAACACAACTGAGCCCTATCCCATGTTAAAACTGCAGTTAAATTAGCTTTTCTAATCAGCCTTCTACCCCTATTTCTGTTTCTTAATGAAGGGGCAGAGACCGTTGTTACATCCTGAAACTGAACAAACACCCTGACCTTTGATATAAATATTAGCTTTAAATTCGACCACTACTCAGTTATTTTTACCCCTATTGCCCTTTACGTAACCTGATCTATCTTAGAATTTGCATCCTGATATATGCACGCAGACCCCTATATGAACCGCTTTTTCAAATACCTCCTTATCTTCCTCATTGCTATAATTATCCTAGTTACAGCAAATAATCTCTTCCAGCTATTCATTGGATGAGAAGGAGTAGGCATTATATCCTTTCTTCTCATTGGATGATGATACGGACGGGCCGATGCAAACACCGCGGCTCTTCAAGCAGTTGTGTATAATCGAGTAGGAGATATTGGACTGATTTTTGCTATAGCATGAATAGCTACAAACCTAAACTCCTGAGAAATACAACAAGTCTTTACAACAGCTAAAGACTTCGACCTTACATTCCCTCTATTAGGATTAATTGTTGCCGCCACCGGCAAATCCGCCCAATTCGGACTTCACCCCTGGCTCCCCTCTGCAATAGAGGGCCCTACACCGGTCTCTGCCCTACTGCATTCCAGCACTATAGTTGTTGCAGGTATCTTTCTCCTAATCCGAATAAGCCCCCTACTAGCACAAAACCAAACCGCCCTTACCGTATGCCTTTGTCTTGGAGCCCTTACAACCCTATTCACAGCCACCTGCGCCCTAACCCAAAACGACATTAAAAAAATCGTTGCGTTCTCAACGTCAAGCCAACTAGGCCTAATAATAGTAACCATCGGACTAAACCAACCCCAATTAGCATTCCTGCACATTTGTACTCATGCTTTCTTTAAAGCAATACTTTTCCTCTGCTCTGGCTCCATTATTCACAGCCTTAATGATGAACAAGATATTCGAAAAATAGGAGGAATACAACACCTTACCCCCTTTACATCCTCCTGCTTAACCATTGGGAGTCTTGCCCTCACAGGCACTCCCTTTTTAGCAGGCTTTTTTTCAAAAGATGCCATCATTGAAGCATTAAACACATCCCACCTAAACGCCTGAGCCCTTGTCCTAACCCTCCTAGCCACATCTTTTACAGCAATTTATAGCCTCCGCGTAGTCTACTTCGTATCTATGGGCCACCCCCGTTTTAACTCACTGTCCCCTATTAATGAAAATAACCCAGCAGTAATTAACCCTATTAAACGACTGGCTTGAGGAAGCATTATTGCTGGTCTCTTAATTACTTCTAATATTCTCCCCCTTAAGACCCCTGTAATGACTATACCTCCCCTACTTAAACTCGCCGCACTAATTGTCACTATCCTGGGACTTCTCCTAGCCCTGGAATTAGCCTCCCTAACAAACAAACAATTTAAGACTACCCCTAATCTAACCTTACATCACTTTTCCAATATACTAGGATTTTTCCCTGCAATTATCCATCGATTCACTCCCAAACTTAATCTGATCCTAGGACAAACAATTGCTAGTCAAATGGTAGACCAAACATGATTAGAGAAAACAGGCCCCAAAGCCTTAGCCACCTTAAATATACCCCTTGTTACAACCACAAGTAACACACAACGAGGTATAATCAAAACATACCTTGCCCTCTTCCTCCTAACCCTAACCCTTACCACTCTTCTATTTATTACCTAAACAGCCCGAAGCGCCCCTCGAGTGAGCCCCCGAGTTAACTCAAGAACAACAAAAAGGGTTAACAACAAAACCCACGCACTAATAACTAACATCCCACCCCCCACTGAGTACATTAATGCCACCCCTCCAATATCCCCTCGAAACACAGAAAATTCACCAAACTCATCCCCAGGAACCCATGAAAACTCATGCCACCCTCCCCAAAACTTACTTGAGATTAACACTACCCCCACCACATAAACAGCTATGTATGCCGCAACAGGCCGGCTCCCCCAAGTTTCAGGGTAAGGCTCAGCAGCAAGCGCTGCCGAATAAGCAAATACAACTAGCATGCCTCCTAAATAAATTAAAAATAAGACTAAAGAAAGAAAAGGCCCACCATAACTAACTAATACTCCACATCCTATGCCCGCTACTACTACTAGCCCTAAAGCAGCAAAGTAGGGGGAGGGGTTAGAAGCAACCGCAATTAACCCTAATACCAGCCCTAATAAAAACAAAGACATAATATAAGTCATAATTCCTGCCAGGACTTTAACCAGGACTAATGGCTTGAAAAACCACCGTTGTTATTCAACTACAAAAACCTCTAATGGCAAGCCTCCGAAAAACTCACCCCCTACTAAAAATTGCAAACGGCGCACTAGTTGACCTACCCGCCCCCTCTAATATTTCAGTATGATGAAACTTTGGTTCCTTACTTGGCCTCTGTTTAATCACCCAAATCCTTACAGGCCTCTTTTTAGCAATACACTATACCGCAGACATCGCCACAGCCTTTTCATCAGTAGCCCATATCTGCCGAGATGTAAATTATGGATGACTCATTCGAAACCTTCATGCCAACGGAGCATCATTCTTTTTCATTTGCATTTATATACATATTGGCCGAGGCCTATACTACGGATCCTACCTTTATAAAGAAACATGAAACATCGGAGTTGTCCTATTGCTCCTAGTAATAATGACCGCCTTTGTAGGGTACGTTTTACCCTGAGGACAGATATCTTTCTGAGGGGCAACTGTCATCACCAACCTCCTGTCCGCAGTACCTTATATTGGCAACACCCTAGTACAATGAATCTGGGGAGGCTTCTCAGTTGATAATGCCACCCTCACCCGATTCTTTGCTTTCCATTTCCTCTTCCCCTTTGTCATTGCCGGCGCTACCCTTATTCACCTCCTCTTTCTACACGAAACAGGCTCGAACAACCCCTTAGGTTTAAACTCTGACGCCGACAAAGTCTCTTTCCACCCCTATTTCTCATATAAAGACCTCTTAGGCTTTGCAGTCCTCCTTATTACCCTAACATCTCTAGCCCTTTTCTCCCCTAACCTCTTAGGAGACCCAGATAATTTTACCCCTGCAAACCCCCTAGTTACACCACCTCACATCAAACCTGAGTGATACTTCCTATTTGCATACGCAATCCTTCGCTCCATCCCCAACAAGCTAGGAGGAGTTTTAGCCCTACTAGCCTCAATTCTTATCCTTATGGCTGTCCCAATTCTTCACACTTCCAAACAACGAGGCATCACTTTCCGACCGCTCTCACAGTTCCTCTTTTGAACGCTAATTGCAGACGTTGCTATCCTCACCTGAATTGGAGGAATGCCAGTCGAACACCCTTTCATCATCATTGGCCAAATCGCATCTTTCCTATATTTCTTCCTATTCCTCGTTCTCGCCCCACTAGCAGGATGAGTCGAAAACAAGGCCCTCGGATGATTCTGCATTAGTAGCTCAGCGCCAGAGCGCCGGTCTTGTAAACCGGATGCCGGAGGTTAAAATCCTCCCTAACGCTCAAAGAAAGGAGATTCTAACTCCTACCCCTAACTCCCAAAGCTAGGATTCTAAACTAAACTATTCTTTGCAAGTATTTGCAAGTATTTGCAAGTATTTGCAAGTATTTGCAAGTATTTGCAAGTATTTGCAAGTATTTGCAAGTATTTGCAAGTATTTGCAAGTATTTGCAAGTATTTGCAAATAGTTGCAAATACATATATGTATTTACACCATACATTTATATTAACCATATCAGGGGTATTCAAGGACATATATGTATTATAACCATATTTAGTATTTAAACATTCATATATCACCATTAAACTAAGGGTTACATAAAGCATATAGACCTTTATTTAACATATTAATAATTCATGGATAGGCGACATTTAAGATCGAACACAAATACTCATAAGTTAAGTTATACCTTTACCCAACATCTTGTCATATTTCAAAATTTTAATGTAGTAAGAGCCTACCATCAGTTGATTTTTTAATGATAACGGTTATTGAAGGTGAGGGACAACTATTGTGGGGGTTTCACACAGTGAATTATTCCTGGCATTTGGTTCCTACTTCAGGGCCATTACTTGATATTATTCCTCCCACTTTCATCGACGCTTACATAAGTTAATGGTGGAGTACATACTCCTCGTTACCCACCAAGCCGAGCGTTCTTTCCATCGGGCAAGGGGTTCTCTTTTTTTTTTTCCTTTCACTTGACATTTCAGAGTGCACACGGTATTAACAAACAAGGCTGAACATTTACTTTGCGTGCAAGGAAATAGTATGAATGGTGGAAAGATTTTCTATAGAGAACCACATATGAGGATATCAAGAGCATAAGTAGTGGTAATTACTCCTAACATATCTAAGAGACCCCCTTCTGGGATTTATTACGTTTTTTAGCGTAAAACCCCCCTACCCCCCTAAACTCCTGAGATAGCTATCACTCCTGAAAACCCCCCGGAAACAGGAAAACCTCTAGAAGTAGTTTTGGGGCCCAAATTGCATCTATTTACATTATTAAAATGATGTGCAT